CAGGACCTTTTATCATAACTTCTGCTCGTTGCATACCTTGATCTACTACAGTACGAATAGCATCTAAAGCGGCTGCTTGCGCAGCATAGGGTGTTCCCCTTCTTGTGCCTTTGAATCCAGAAGTACCGGCGGAGGCCCAAGAAACCACTCGACCTCGTACATCTGTAACAGTTACAATGGTATTGTTGAAACTGGCTTGAACATGAATAACTCCTTTTGGTATTCTACGTCCAGTCTTACGTAAATTAATACGCCCATTCCTACGTGAACCAATTCTTTGTATAGGTTTTGCCATATTTTATCATCTCATAAATATGAATCAGAAATATATAAAAAGATATGGAGATATCCATTTTATGTTAAAACAAATCTTTTATTTTTACATAACCCCTCTTTGAGAAACTTTAGAAATAGAAAGATTATCCTTGTCTCTGTTTATGTCTCGGATTGGAACAAATCACTATAATTCGTCCGCGCCTACGGATCAGTCGACATTTTTCACAAATTTTACGAACAGAAGCCCTTATTTTCATATTTCTTACTCCTTACTTTAATTTTGAATCTATTCCTTGGAAGAAAATAAGTCTCTTGTTTTTTTTTTTGCTTCAAATTGTATCTTTGATGAAAGGGATTTTTTCAAAAAGAATCTATCTAATCGTTCGAATCTTTGTTCCGAAGTCTATAAATTATAGGTCCCCTGGTTGAATGAATAATATTGCCTTATTTCTATTTTGATTCTATCCCCCGGCAGTGTTTGTATCAAACTGCGTCGGATCTTCCCCGAAATATAACCTAGAATTAGATCTTCATTATATAAAATATAAACGGATTCAGAGAGCATACCATTGGGAAATGATTCAGTAATTAAACCTTCATGAATCATTTTTTTTTTCATTCCAGGAAACCTTTTTGAAGTATCAACTAATGGAGGAAGAGTTATATAACTCACCTTTCCTCTCTATTTCACAAATAGGGAGTTAGAGAAAAAATTAGGATACCAGAGGAGGATCACCATATATAACACAAAATTTCTCCTCCAATTTTTTCTAGTCTAGCTTCTCGATCTGTCATTATGCCTCGAGAAGTGGAAAGAATTACAATTCCCATTCCACCTAAAATCTTAGGAATTTTTTTATAGTTGGAATAAATTCGTAGACCGGGTCGACTGATACGTTTTAAAATCGTTTTATATATTCCTTTCCTAGTTCTTTTATGGCGCAAGGTTGAAACCAAGAAATTTTTATTACTTTCCTGATGTTTCCGAACATTTTCAATAAAACCCTCTCGTAGGAGTATTTTAACAATGTTTTCGGTGATATTTGTGGATACTATTCGAACCGTTCCATTTTTACTCATGTTAGCATTTCTTATAGAAGTTATTATATCAGCAATAGCGTCTCTGCCCATGACGAATTATAATTATTGGTGCTTCCGAATTTTGATATAATCAACATGTTTTTTTATTTGAATACTTCAAAGTATTCATTATTTAATTAAATTTGAAATTTATTATTCAATTAATTATTAAATTTAGTAAAAGTATATGCGTGAGATACAATCTATTAATTGGGTTTATTTCAGATATCCTACTAGAACAATATCCTAATTTGATCTATGACTATGAGTCTTTATAATACCTCGGGAGCTAATGAAACTATTTTAGTAAAATTCAACTGTCTCAATTCCCGAGCAATCGCGCCAAAAACTCGAGTTCCTTTTGGATTTCCTTCTTGATCAATGACAACCGCTGCATTGTCATCATATCGTATTATCATACCGTTGTCACGTTTGAGTTCTTTACATGTACGTACAATTACAGCTCTTATTACTTCTGATCTTTCCAGAGGCATATTGGGCACTGCTTCTTTAATTACAGCAACAATAACGTCACCAATATGAGCATATCTATGATTACCAGCTCCTATGATTCGAATACACATTAATTCTCGAGCTCCACTGTTATCTGCTACATTCAAAAGGGTCTGAGGTTGAATCATATCATTTTTATTTGAATTTTTTATTTCAATGCAAAGAATGAGGAAAAAGAAGAAATAGTATTTGTCTAGAAATAAAGAAACTCGTGGTTGTTTTTTCATCCCTTTTTTATATTTAGTTTTACATCTCTATCCTGAAATAACAAATTGAGTTTTTATAGGCATTTTGCACGCAGCTATTGAAATTGCTGCTCTGGCTACAGTTTCTGAGACTCCACCCATTTCGTAAAGTATTCGACCGGGTTTAACAACAGATACCCAATATTCGGGAGATCCCTTTCCCGACCCCATACGTGTTTCCGCGGGCCTTACTGTAATAGGTTTATCGGGAAAAACACGTACCCATATTTTTCCACCACGACGTGCATATCGTGTCATTGCTCTTCGTCCTGCTTCTATTTGTCTAGCAGTAATCCAAGCGGGTTCAAGTGCCTGAAGAGCATATCTGCCGAAGCAAATATGATTACCCCGGCAAGATATTCCTTTCATTCTTCCTCTATGTTGCTTACGAAATCTGGTTCTTTTGGGGTTATAGTTGATGGTTTTTTCCACCTCTACTACAGAACCGGACATGAGAGTTTCTTCTCATCCAGCTCCTCACGAATGAAAGGATTCGATACAGATGTGCATGTATTTAATAACTAATACATTAAACTAAGTAATGGGATTTATTGATATTATATTTCATTTATTAGATAAGAAGCTGTATATACGGTTAGATTTGTCTATTTCTAGATATAGATAATGTTTATTTTTTATACCGGATCCTTATTTTTTTTTTACTTTTCTTTTAAAAAATTATTGAATCAAGACAATATTGGAATCCAATAAATAAGAAATAAGGGTTTCGCGGGCGAATATTGACTCTTTCCTTTTCCTGTTTTATTCGTAGGATCAATCCACAACCTCTCCGAGTAAAAAAAAAATTGTTCTTGGTTCATTCCGCCATCCCGCCTGCTCAATCATTTGGATTCTTTTAAATAGAATCCTATATAGTCACAGGTTTCGTCGTTCCTATAGCTTCTCCATTAATGATTAGGCCTGAACTCTGCAATGGAGCTCTCAAAAAAATCTGTTTCCGAGTCAATCTCCTCAGTTTCTATTAACCGGAAGCTCTTTATTATTTATATATCATTTATTATTTATATATCAATCGATACAATATTAAACAATATTAAAACAATATGAAATTAATGCTTTATTACACTGCCTTTTATTTATATGAGGTAATTCATAGACCATACATATTGGAATTATATATCATTGCTATTTCTGTTCTCTCTTTCTATCACCTTTCCATTTATCCGCATCCCTTTCTTTTTTTTTTTTATTTCAAATCCACAATCATATTTTTTTGTTATGGAACAATTCCAGTTGTTACAACTATATGATTGATCCAGTCATATAGTGACTGTTTTTGGGATCTCGACAATATGAAGCAATAAGTTAGTTATTAGTTTTAAATTTTTTTTTTTTTTTATAGTAGTTGTAGTTATTGAATTAATATTAGGGATCAGTCTTTTTTTGATCCTACTAAAAACTCTAAAGAAAAAACTAACGAGTCACACACTAAGCATAGCAATTATAAAAAAAAAAGGTTAATTTCTTTTTTATTCAACCTTATAGAATTTGAATTATTTTATTTTTTTGATTTAACAGAAAAACAGAAAAAGTTTCTAGTTTTTTGTTCTATATATCACTATATTACTAGATAGAATGACAAGATAAATAAGGGTCTATTATTCTTCATCCACAAATATCCAAATTTTGAGGCCTAGTACTCCATGGATAGTTCGAATTGTATAGGAACAATGATCAATTTTAGCGCGAATTGTTTGTAGAGGAACCCTACCTTCTCTGATCCATTCGACACGTGCAATTTCTTTTCCGTCAATACGTCCTGCAATTTGTATTTGAATTCCTTTTGTATCTGTTTGTTCAGTTAATTCAATAGCTCTTTTCATTGCCTTTCGAAATGAAACTCTATTTCTTAATTGAGAAGCCATATATTCTGCAAGAATATTGGGGTCTCCATAAGGTTTTTCTATTCGTGTGATAGCAATGTTGATTCTTCGGTTCACAGAACGAAATTCTTTTTGTACATTCATCTGTAATTCTTCGATTCCTCGTGTTCGGCCCTCTATTAATAAATTTGGGAATCCAATATGGATTATAACCTGGATTAAATCAATTCTTTTTTGAATTTCTATACGCGCAATTCCAATTCCTTCGAAACCTGAGGATATTCTTTTATTTTTTTGTACATAGTTCTTTATACAATTCCGTATTTTCTCATCTTCTTGTAGACCTACAGAAAAATTTTTTGGTTGCGCGAACCAAAAGGAATGATGATTTTGGGTTGTACCAAGTCTGAAACCAAGCGGATTTATTTTTTGTCCCATATTTTTTATTATATTATCTTTCCATCTATTTTTTTCTAAATATGAATCTAAATCTAAAATTCATCGAAAGATAATTTTGATTTATCTTTTAATACAATTGTTATATGACAAGTCGGCCTTTTTATCGGATAACTACGTCCTCGAGCTCTAGGTCTTAATTTTTTCACAACAGAACCTCCATCGACTTCGGCTTTACTAATGAATAAATCGGTTTCGTTCAAACCCATATTATGACTAGCGTTTGCTGCTGCGGAATAAACCAATTTTAAAATGGGATAAGATGCTCGATAAGGCATAAGTTCCAATATCATAAGTGTTTCCTCATAAGAACGCCCGCGAATCTGATCAATTACTCTTTGCGCTTTGAAAACAGACATACATATATGTTGAGCTAAAACTTTTACTTCTCCACTCGAATATGAGTTCTTTTTCTTTATCATAAGGTTATCTCCCGCCAATGAATGATAAGTATCTATTTTTTTCCAAATTAACGACGAGATTTATTATCGTTTCTCGCATGTCTCGCGAAAGTCAGAGTCGGCGCGAATTCTCCCAATTTGTGACCTACCATACGATCTGTTATATAAATAGGTAAATGTTCCTTTCCATTATGAATAGCGATTGTATGGCCAATCATTTTGGGTATAATGGTAGATGCCCGAGACCAAGTTACTATTATTTCTTTCTCCTCCCTCATGTTGAGTTTTTCAATTTTTCTTGATAAATGATTAGCTACAAAAGGGTTTTTTTTTAGTGAACGTGCCACAGCTGATTACTCCTTTTTTTACATTTTAAAGATTGGCATTCTATGTCCAATAGAATATCTCGATCTAAGTATGAAGGTAAGAATAAATACAATAATGATGAATGGAAAAAAGAGAAAATCCTTTAGCTAGATAAGGGGCGGATGTAGCCAAGTGGATCAAGGCAGTGGATTGTGAATCCACCACGCGCGGGTTCAATTCCCGTCGTTCGCCCATCACATTATTTCAAATTCAAAAAATTCTATTTTCAATATTCCTATTTACGGCGACGAAGAATAAAACTATCACTATATTTTTTCCTTTTCCGACTTCTTCTTCCAAGCGCAGGATAACCCCAAGGAGTTGTGGGTTTTTTTCTACCAATTGGGGCTTTCCCTTCCCCACCTCCATGGGGATGGTCTACAGGGTTCATAACTACTCCTCTTACTACAGGACGCTTACCTATCCAACACTTCGATCCGGCTCTACCCAAACTTTGTTGATTCACCCCAACATTACCCACTTGTCCGACTGTTGCTAAGCAGTTTTTGGATATCAAACGGACCTCCCCGGATGGTAATCTTAATGTGGCTGATTTACCCTCTTTTGCGATCAGTTTCGCTACAGCGCCCGCCGCTCTAGCTAATTGTCCACCCTTTCCAAGCGTGATTTCTATGTTATGTATGGCCGTGCCTAAGGGCATATCGGTTGAAGTAGATTCTTCTTTTAAAAACCCCTTCCCAAACTGTACAAGCTTCTTCCAAAGCATACGGCTTTCTAGATGTATATGATGATATCTAGACAGATGGATCTTTATCTTATATGAATCGTATGATGAAGTACCACATGAGTGGATATATAGGAATCCAAATCTGCCGAATCACTCATGTATGATCTTCTACATCCTAGGTCTCCCCGTTCCATCATCTGGCTTATGTTCTTCATGTAGCATTCAGACCGAATGACTCTATGAAATTACGTCGATACTTCCACATATTACGGGTAACGTAGGAGACATCTCTATTTTTCCCCGGGGGGATCTTTATAATTACCACTGCTTAGCTTTCAATTCGCCTCTGACCATCAAATTAAATGTGAATAACCCGTCCTCCTCTCTTTGAAACAAGGGGCGCTTCCGGTTCTGTGCGTGCTTCAAACAATTTTGTCTTCTCCATATTACCATATCTCTAGAGTCAATAATTTTCTATGAGGAACTACTGAACTCAATCACTTGCTGCCGTTACTCAACAGTTTTCTGTTGAGGTCTATCCCATAGAGGTACTCAAATTGGATCAGTGATTGATTTCTAGGTTTCATCGTAAACCTAATTGGTTACTTCCAATTACGTAAATCAATAGTTCAAACCGCACTCAAAGGTAGGGCATTTCCGATTGATATAGGGACTTCTGTACCAGAAATAATGGTATCTCCAATTATAGCCCCTCTGGGGTGTAAAATATATCTTTTCTCGCCATCCCCATAATGTATGAGACAAATGTATGCATTTCGATTAGGGTCATATTCTATGGTTACGATTCTACCAGATATGTCTTTTTCATTCCGTCGAAAATCGATTTTACGGTATAGACGCTTATGACCTCCCCCTCTATGTCTTGCGGTAATGATTCCTCTGGCATTACGACCTTTACCACAATGATGCTGTCCACAGATCAAATTATTTCGTGGATTGGATTTCATTTGACTGTCTATGGCTCTATTACGTGTGCTCGGGGTAGAAGTTTTGTATAAATGTATCGCCGTGTTATTAAGTATTTTGCTTTAAGTTCTTTTCTCTATAAGAGGTGGAATAGAATAACCCGGTTGAAGCGTAATGATCATACGTCTGTAATGCATTGTATGTCCCATAATAGGTCCTATTCTTCTACCCTTTCCTGGGAGTCGATGACTATTCATAGCTATTACCTTGACACCAAAGAAGAGTTCGACCCAATGCTTTATTTCTGTCCTAGTTGATCCTGATTCGACATTAGAAGTATATTGATTGTTCCCCAATAACCGAATACTTTTTTCTGTAAATACTGCATATTTGATTCCATCCATAACTCCATTTTCTTCCCTATGAGTTCCAGTATCGATAAGAATTCTAGTTCTTACTGTTCATATGTTATGGTATGAATATACCATACCAATTCGTTATGTATGGATGATGAGATTCCATTGATACAGAGCCAATTCCAATAGACTTATTGAACGTTCCCATTGGCGTGCATCCAGCAGGAATTGAACCTACGAATTTGCCAATTATGAGTTGGGCGCTTTAACCATTCAGCCATGGATGCTTAACAGGGCTCATTGTACATCGTGAATAACCAAATTCCAATTGAAATGAAATCTTTAGGAGGAATCAATGAAAATCTTTAGGAGGAATCAATGAAACGATATCAATTCAAATCCTGGATCTTCGAATTGAGAGAGATATTGAGTGAGATCAAGAATTCTCACTATTTCTTAGATTCATGGATCAAATTCGATTCAGTGGGATCTTTCACTCACATTTTTTTCCACCAAGAACGTTTTATGAAACTCTCTGACCCCCGAATTTGGAGTATCCTACTTTCACGTGATTCACAGGGTTCAACAAGCAATCGATATTTCACGATCAAAGGTGTAGTACTGCTTGTAGTAGTGGTCCTTATATCTCGTATTACCAATCGAAAGATGGTCGAAAGAAAAAATCTCTATTTGATGGAGCTTCTTCCTATACCTATGAATTCCATTGGACCCAGAAATGAGACATTGGAAGAATCTTTTTGGTCTTCCAATATCAATAGATTGATTGTTTCGCTCCTGTATCTTCCAAAAGAGAAAAAGATTTCTGAGAGTTGTTTCATGGATCCGCAAGAGAGTACTTGGGTTCTCCCAATAAATAAAAAGTGTATCATGCCTGAATCGAACCGGGGTTCGCAGTGGTGGAGGAACCGGATCGGAAAAAAGAGGGATTCTAGTTGTAAGATAGCTAATGAAACCGTAGCTGGAATTGAGATCTCATTCAAAGAGAAAGATAGCAAATATCTGGAGTTTCTTTTTTTATCCTATACGGATGATCCGATCCGCAAGGACCATGATTGGGAATTGTTTGATCGTCTTTCTCCGAGGAAGAAGCGAAACATAATCAACTTGAATTCGGGACAGCTATTCGAAATCTTAGGGAAAGACTTGATTTGTTATCTCATGTCTGCTTTTCGTGAAAAAAGACCAATTGAAGGGGAGGGTTTCTTCAAACAACAAGGAGCTGAGGCAACTATTCAATCAAATGATATTGAGCACGTTTCCCATCTCTTCTCGAGAAACAAGTGGGGTATTTCTTTGCAAAATTGTGCTCAATTTCATATGTGGCAATTCCGCCAAGATCTCTTCGTTAGTTGGGGGAAGAATCAGCACGAATCGGATTTTTTGAGGAACGTATCGAGAGAGAATTGGATTTGGTTAGACAATGTGTGGTTGGTAAACAAGGATTGGTTTTTTAGCAGGGTACGGAATGTATTGTCAAATATTCAATATGATTCCACAAGATCTATTTTCGTTCAAGTAACGGATTCTAGCCAATCGAAAGGATCCTCTGATCAATCCAGAGATCATTTCGATTCCATTAGAAATGAGGATTCAGAATATCACACATTGATCGATCAAACAGAGATTCAGCAACTAAAAGAAAGATCGATTCTTTGGGATCCTTCCTTTCTTCAAACGGAACGAACAGAGATAGAATCAGATCGATTCCCGAAATGCCTTTTTGGATCTTCCTCAATGTCCCGGCTATTCACGAAACGTGAGAAGCAGATGAATAATCATCTGCTTCCGAAAGAAATCGAAGAATTTCTTGGGAATCCTACAAGATCAATTCGTTCTTTTTTCTCTGACAGATGGTCAGAACTTCATCTGGGTTCGAATCCTACTGAGAGGTCCACTAGAGATCAGAAATTTTTGAAGAAAAAACAAGATGTTTCTTTTGTCCCTTCCAGGCGATCGGAAAATAAAGAAATGGTTGATATATTCAAGATAATTACGTATTTACAAAATACCGTCTCAATTCATCCTATTTCATCAGATCCGGGATGTGATATGGTTCCGAAGGATGAACCAGATATGGACAGTTCCAATAAGATTTCATTCTTGAAAATAAATCCATTTTTGGATTTATTTCATCTATTCCATAACCGGAACAAAGGGGGATACACGTTACACCACGATTTTGAATCAGAAGAGAGATTTCAAGAAATGGCGGATCTATTCACTCTATCACTAACCGAGCCGGATCTGGTGTATCATAGGGGATTTGCCTTTTCTATTGATTCCTACGGGTTGGATCAAAAAAAATTCTTGAATGAGGTATTCAACTCCAGAGATGAATCGAAAAAGAAATCTTTATTGGTTCTACCTCCTCTTTTTTATGAGGAGAATGAATCTTTTTATCGAAGGATCAGAAAAAAATTGGTCTGGATCCACTGCGGGAATGATTTGGAAGATCCAAAACTAAAAACAGCGGTATTTGCTAGCAACAACATCATGGAGGCAGTCAATCAATATAGATTGATCCGAAATCTGATTCAAATCCAATATAGCATCTATGGGTACATAAGAAATGTATCGAATCTATTCTTTTTAATGAATAGATCCAATCGCAACTTCGAATATGGAATTCAAAGGGATCAAATAGGAAATGATACTCTGAATCATATAACTATAATGAAATATACGATCAACCAACATTTATTGAATTTGAAAGAGACTCAGAAGAAATGGTTTGATCCTCTTATTTCTCGAACCGAGAGATCCATGAATCGGGATCCTGATGCATATAGATACAAATGGTCCAATGGGAGCAAGAATTTACAGGAAC